TACGCCTTCAACCACTCGGCCATCTCTCCTACATAATGATTAGGATAATGATTATGGCCCCGAAAGCGAGTGAATCACGAGTCAATCCCGATTTGAGAATGAAGATAACTGTCAATGCAACTATTGATGTAATTATTCCAACTGTATTTAGTATCATATATAATTTAGTATCATATATATTAGATTAGATGTTGGATAGGTACGGTACATACAATTAATTCTAACTATAAAAAATAGAATAGAAAAATAGAAAACTTTTAATCATTTAATCAAAGAAAGACCCTTCCTTCGGGGCTGGGGGATAAAGCAATTATTTTATTGTTTTTGTGAAAAACTTTTTCTTAAAAACAATAAAGATATATATCTATTTACTATTTATGTTTGCTGTTTGCGAAGATGACGTTCCCGTCTTTTTCTGATATCTATACCGGCTAAAATCACGGGATTGGAACGACTCGAACACTCGGTCTATCTTTTTTTATGAGTTAAGGCTGTTTTTATGTTATTTCGTACTGTATAATTACTTTTTTTGTAGGATCGTTTTCTCACGAGAGGTAATTAAAAGAAATTTTAAAATGGATTGCTACCTATGCCTAGATCCCGGATAACTGGAAATTTGATTGATAAGACCTTTTCAATTGTAGCCAATATCTTATTACGAATAATTCCGACAACTTCAGGAGAAAAAGAGGCATTTACTTATTACAGAGATGGTGTGATTTGATTTTTTTTATTTACCGCTTCGAGTCTTAGGAGAAAGACACATTAGCCGGGATAGAAAGATTTGAAAAAAACTCTACGTTTATTGAAGGTGAAGTTTCTAAAAAAAAAATTCCTTCTGTCGTGTATCCCCGATTAATGCAGCCTCAGATGTTTCAATTGTCGATTCTAGCATTGAGCGAAAAGGTTACACCTATGGCTATGGGTTATGTATTGCAGGTTAATCCTGCTCCACTAGTACCACTAGGCGGCATAGAGGAAGAAGCACTACGCTTAGGAATCAACAACACGAAAACTTTGCTATAAATTTCCCCTTTTCCTTATTGGGATCGGGACTAAGAAGAATGGTTGGGACAACAAATATCCATCTCATTCGTGCTTTGGATACCCATATAACCATCGAAGACTGTTGAAGTGACTAATTCCTAGAAATTAAGGGATGTTGAGGACAAAGAAATTGTTGGAGTTAACGTAACATTTTTCTATTTTTATATAGTACCAACATCTTGGATGTTAAGAAACGATCTTTTGCAGGAAGGTTGGCTAGAGATTTCTTGTAAAAACACTAGCCCCGCTCAGTTCATAATGAGAATATTTAACTCCTTTTTGATTCTATGTATTAGGCTTATTATGCACATAAGGGAGGAGCCGTATGAGATGAAAACCTCACGTACGGTTCTGGAACGGAGATTCTTTGAATCGAATAACGACCGTAACGGATGTCTGCTCAATCCGAAGGAAATTATGCGGAAGCTTTACAGAATTATTATGAAGCTATGCGACTAGAAATCGATCCCTATGATAGAAGTTATATACTCTATAATATAGGCCTTATTCACACAAGTAATGGAGAACACACAAAAGCTTTGGAATATTATTTTCGGGCATTAGAACGAAACCCTTTCTTACCACAAGCTTTTAATAATATGGCCGTAATCTGTCATTACGTGCGACTATCTACACTATAGAAAGAAAAAGGAAAGAAAGAGCAAAATCAAAAATCTACTAGTAAAAAAAAATAGGCTTTCTACATATGGCATCGTCCAAAACAACGATTTTTATCAGCTGTAGCAAAGAAAGAAACTTCATAGAAATCGAAATATGAAAAAAGAAATATGCCTAGATACTTTATTCTATGGATAAAGGATCTAATTGATAGAGGAAGCACCGTAAAGATCAATTAGCGAAATTTTTGCCGATACAATAAGAACTGCTTACTTAATGTCATAATATGAGACAAAAGCTAGGAATCCACTTATGTAATGGAGTCGACCCCCTAAAGTATTGAGCAGCGGTGTAGCATCAGATCCCAAAGATAGTAAGCCTTTTCTTTCTTATGAGAGAAGGTCTTTTTCAAAGATTCTATATAAATAGAAATTTCTATATGAAACCGAGATAGTTACCTTTCAGAAAATTGTAATGATAGTAGAACACCTACGCTTTATTCTTTTGAAGGTGGGAGAAAAGATAAAACAAAACGGATTATTATTATTAATATTATTAATTATTATTATTAATAATTAATAAAATCAAACTTCAAGTTTGAAACTCATGTAATTAACCTCTTTTGATTAACTCGAAAAAAAAAAATGGGACATCAAAAGAATTGACTGTCGAGCCGTATGAGTTAGGAAACTCTCAAGTACGGTTCTAAGGGAAGGAATTTACTCGCCTATTCCGACCGAGGAGAACAGGCCATTCGGCAGGGAGATTCTGAAATTGCGGAGGCTTGGTTCGACCAAGCCGCGGAGTATTGGAAACAAGCTATAGCGCTTACTCC